ACGAATCTATTCTAACTATCAAAGAATTCCTAGAATTTTGGGTGGGATGGGGGTTGTAATTCTTTCTACTTCTCGGGGTATAATGACAGACCAGGAGGCTCGACTAGAAAGAATAGGCGGAGAAATTTTGTGTTATATATGGTAATCTTTCTAATATCCGAATTGAATAGGAAACCTCTTTTTTGTGAAAAAGAAAAGAGAAGGGGTGGGTTGTCTATGTCTAATAGGGTTTTTCCTCCACTAGTTGATACTTCAAGGAGGTTTTACCTGGAATGAAAGAACAAAAATGGATTCATGAAGGTTTAATTACTGAATCTCTTCCCAACGGCATGTTCCGGGTTCGTTTAGATAATGAAGATATGATTCTAGGTTATGTTTCAGGAAAGATCCGACGTAGTTTTATACGAATATTGCCAGGAGATAGAGTCAAAATTGAAGTAAGTCGTTATGATTCAACCAGAGGTCGTATAATTTATCGACTCCGCAACAAAGATTCGAAAGATTAGGTGTTTTTTCAACTTCACTATTTCTTTCGCAGGAATACGATTCGAAATCGAACATTTCAATAAACTTATTTTCTTCCAAGAAATAGATTCAAAATTAAAGTAAGGAGTGGCAAATATGAAAATAAGAGCTTCTGTTCGTAAAATTTGTGAAAAATGTCGACTAATCCGTCGTCGGGGACGAATTATAGTAATTTGTTCCAACCCAAGACATAAACAAAGACAAGGATAATAAGACTCGTTAAAGACCCAATATACAAATAAGAAGGGGATCTTTTTTGACATGAAATGGATATATCCATATATCTCTGACTCAAATTTATGAGATGATAAAATATGGCAAAAGCTATACCGAAAAAGGGTTCACGTGGACGTATTGGTTCACGTAAGAGTATACGTAAAATACCAAAAGGGGTTATTCATATTCAAGCAAGTTTCAATAATACCATTGTGACTGTTACAGATGTACGAGGGCGAGTGGTTTCTTGGTCCTCTGCCGGTACTTGTGGCTTCCGAGGTACAAGAAGAGGGACGCCATTTGCTGCTCAAACCGCAGCGGCAAATGCTATTCGTGCAGTAGTAGATCAAGGTATGCAACGAGCAGAAGTCATGATTAAAGGTCCCGGTCTCGGAAGAGACGCAGCATTACGAGCTATTCGCAGAAGTGGTATACTATTAACTTTCGTACGGGATGTAACCCCTATGCCACATAATGGCTGTAGACCCCCGAAAAAAAGACGTGTGTAGAAATCAAAATTGAAGATATTTCACTAGCAAGAGAAACAAGAGAAATAAATGATTCAATGATCAGATCAAATAATATTATTATGGTTCGAGAGAAAATAACAGTATCTACTCGGACACTACAGTGGAAGTGCGTTGAATCAGCAGCAGACAGTAAGCGTCTTTTGTATGGGCGCTTTATTCTGTCTCCGCTTATGAAAGGTCAAGCAGACACAATAGGCATTGCGATGCGAAGAGCTTTGCTTGGAGAAATCGAAGGAACATGTATCACACGCGCAAAATCTGATAAAATATCACACGAATATTCTACCATAATGGGTATTCAAGAATCAGTACATGAAATTTTAATGAATTTGAAAGAAATCGTATTGAGAAGTAATCTCTATGGAACTTCTGAGGCGTCTATTTGTGTCAGGGGCCCTGGATATGTAACTGCTCAAGATATCATCTTACCGCCTTATGTAGAAATCGTCGATAATACACAGCATATTGCTAACTTGACGGAACCCATTGAGTTGGTTATTGAATTACAAATAGAGAAGAATCGCGGATATCTTATAAAAGCGCCAAATACCTTTCAAGATGGAAGTTATCCTATAGATCCTGTATTCATGCCTGTTCGAAATGCGAATCATAGTATTCATTCTTATGAAAATGGTAACAAAGAGATACTATTTCTCGAAATATGGACAAATGGAAGTTTAACTCCTAAAGAAGCACTTCACGAAGCCTCCCGGAAGTTAATTGATTTATTGATTCCCTTTTTACATACCAAAGAAGAAAATTTCAATTTAGAGGACAATCAACACATAGTTCCTTTACCCCCTTTTACCTTTTATGATAAATTGGCTAAACTAAAAAAAAAAAAAAAAAAAATGGCGTTGAAATCTATTTTTATTGATCAATCAGAATTGCCTCCCAGAATCTATAATTGCCTCAAAAAGTCCAACATATATACATTATTGGACCTTTTGAATAACAGCCAAGAAGATCTTATGAAAATGGAACATTTTCGCATAGAAGATGTCAAACAAATTTTAGGGATTCTAGAAAAAAATTCGTAATTGATTTGACGAAAAATAAGTTTTAAATCCATTGGATTTTTTTCATCTTTTTTTTTTAAGGGCCGAAAATAGGTTTGGAATCGTTAGGACAATTCATATATTCGGAATCAGCATAGATTCATAATTTAATTGAATAGATGTATCTAGGGAGAATTCACTTTGAAGCGACTGTTCCCTAGATACATACGT